GCTGGTGTAGCTTAACATAAAGCATAGCACTGAAGATGCTAAGATGAGCCCTAGAAAGCTCCGCCTGCACAAAGGCTTGGTCCTGACTTTACTATCAGCTTTAGCTCGATTTACACATGCAAGTCTCCGCAGCCCCGTGAGAATGCCCTTAATCCCCCGCCCGGGGACGAGGAGCAGGCATCAGGCACAAAATTTAGCCCAAGACGCCTTGCCAGGCCACACCCCCAAGGGAATTCAGCAGTGATAAATATTAAGCCATAAGTGAAAACTTGACTTAGTTAAGGCTAAGAGGGCCGGTAAAACTCGTGCCAGCCACCGCGGTTATACGAGAGGCCCTAGTTGATAGGCACGGCGTAAAGGGTGGTTAAGGGAGTACACAAATAAAGCCGAAGGACCCTCTGGCCGTTATACGCTTCTGGACGCCCGAAGCCCAAACACGAAAGTAGCTTTAATTTAGCCCACCTGACCCCACGAAAACTGAGAAACAAACTGGGATTAGATACCCCACTATGCTCAGTCATAAACCCAAATGTCAAATTACAATAGACATTCGCCCGGGTACTACGAGCGTCAGCTTAAAACCCAAAGGACTTGGCGGTGCCTTAGACCCCCCTAGAGGAGCCTGTTCTAGAACCGATAATCCCCGTTAAACCTCACCACTTCTAGTCATTCCCGCCTATATACCGCCGTCGTCAGCTTACCCTGTGAGGGATTAACAGTAAGCGAAATGGGCACAACCCAAAACGTCAGGTCGAGGTGTAGCGAACGAAGTGGAAAGAAATGGGCTACATTTTCTATCCCAGAATAATACGAACAGCACTATGAAAAAATGCTCGAAGGAGGATTTAGTAGTAAAAAGGAAGCAGAGTGTCCTTTTGAACCCGGCTCTGAGGCGCGTACACACCGCCCGTCACTCTCCCCTGTTAAATTGCGTCAACTGTAATTAACCTGAAAGCACCAACGAGGGGAGGCAAGTCGTAACATGGTAAGTGTACCGGAAGGTGCACTTGGATTAAACCCAGGGTGTGGCTGAGATAGACAAGCATCTCCCTTACACTGAGAAGACATCCATGCAAGTTGGATTACCCTGAGCCAAACAGCTAGCTTAAGCACTTAAGTAATTTGATAATGTAAATAATTGGAGAAAACCTAAATGAAAAAACTAAACCATTTTCACGCCTAAGTACGGGAGACGGAAAAGGCCAACCTAAGCAATAGAAAAAGTACCGCAAGGGAAAGCTGAAAGAGAAGTGAAACAACCCATATAAGCATTAAAAAGCAGAGCTTAAGTCTCGTACCTTTTGCATCATGATTTAGCCAGTAACCCTCAAGCAAAGAGACCTTTAGTTTGAAACCCCGAAACCAAGTGAGCTACCCCGAGACAGCCTATTTAGGGCCAACCCGTCTCTGTGGCAAAAGAGTGGGAAGAGCTCCGGGTAGAGGTGATAGACCTACCGAACTTGGTGATAGCTGGTTGCCTAAGAAGTGGATAGAAGTTCAGCCTCGTACCCCCCCCCAGTCAAACAAGTAAATCTAAACTAGACGCAGAGAGAAGCACGAGAGTTAGTTATAGGGGGTACAGCCCCTTTAACCAAGGATACAACCTTAACAGGAGGATAAGGATCACATTTAGCAAAACTGACCGTCTTAGTGGGCCTAAAAGCAGCCATCTAGATAGAAAGCGTTAAAGCTCAAACGGAACGAAGTTTATTATACTGATATATAATCCTACTCCCCTAAATTTATTAGGCCTCCCCATGCCGACATGGGAGAGACTATGCTAAAATGAGTAACAAGAAGAAGACCTTCTCCTGAGCACGAGTGTAAGCTAGATCGGACCTACCACTGGTAATTGACGAACCCAATCAAAGAGGGAAATGTGGCCACTAAAAAGAAACAAGAAATACCCACAAATTACAATCGTTAACCCCACACTGGAGTGCTATTATAAAGGAAAGACTAAAAGAAAAGGAAGGAACTCGGCAAACATAAGCCTCGCCTGTTTACCAAAAACATCGCCTCCTGCAAACATCTAAGTATAGGAGGTCCAGCCTGCCCAGTGACTATGGGTTCAACGGCCGCGGTATTTTGACCGTGCAAAGGTAGCGCAATCACTTGTCTTTTAAATGAAGACCCGTATGAACGGCTAAACGAGGGCTTAACTGTCTCCCCTTTCCAGTCAGTGAAATTGATCTATCCGTGCAGAAGCGGGTATAAACCTACAAGACGAGAAGACCCTTTGGAGCTTAAGGTACAGACCCAATCGCGTCAAACGACTTATTAAAGAGCGCAAACTTAGCGCATCATGGGATCTTACCTTCGGTTGGGGCGACCACGGAGGAAAAAACAGCCTCCGAGTGGACCGGGAGTAAATCCTAGAGTTAAGAGCAACACCTCTAAGCCACAGAACATCTGACCAAGCATGATCCGGACATAAGTCCGATCAACGAACCAAGTTACCCTAGGGATAACAGCGCAATCCTCTCCCAGAGTCCATATCGACGAGGGGGTTTACGACCTCGATGTTGGATCAGGACATCCTAATGGTGCAGCCGCTATTAAGGGTTCGTTTGTTCAACGATTAAAGTCCTACGTGATCTGAGTTCAGACCGGAGCAATCCAGGTCAGTTTCTATCTGTAATGCTACTTTCCCTAGTACGAAAGGACCGGGAAAGAGGGGCCCATGCCTTAGGCACGCCCCACCCCTAATTGATGAAGACAACTAAATCAAGTAAAGGGTGAGCCAAATTGCGGCCCTAGATAAGGACATATTAAGGTGGCAGAGCATGGTAATTGCAAAAGGCCTAAGCCCTTTCAGCCAGAGGTTCAAATCCTCTCCTTAGTTCATGATAAGCACCCTATTAACCCACCTAGTTAACCCACTGGCCTATATTGTTCCTGTGCTACTAGCAGTAGCTTTTCTAACATTAATTGAACGTAAGGTCCTAGGGTATATACAATTGCGAAAGGGGCCAAATGTTGTAGGGCCATATGGGCTACTACAACCAATTGCCGACGGACTTAAACTCTTCATTAAAGAGCCAATTCGCCCCTCGACCTCATCCCCATTTCTATTTCTAGCAGCCCCCATACTTGCATTGACGTTAGCCATAACACTGTGGGCCCCCATACCTATGCCTTACCCCGTGGCCGACCTAAATCTGGGTATTTTATTTGTATTGGCCCTGTCCAGCCTTGCAGTATACTCCATCTTAGGCTCTGGGTGAGCATCTAATTCAAAGTACGCACTAATTGGGGCCTTGCGGGCCGTAGCTCAGACAATCTCGTATGAAGTTAGCCTAGGACTGATTCTGCTCTCCGTCATTATCTTCTCTGGAGGCTATACCTTGCAAATGTTTAATGTTACTCAGGAGAGCATTTGATTACTACTACCCGCCTGACCTTTAGCTGCCATATGGTATATTTCTACACTGGCAGAAACGAATCGGGCACCCTTTGACCTCACAGAGGGGGAATCAGAATTAGTCTCCGGATTTAACGTAGAGTATGCAGGAGGACCATTTGCCCTGTTTTTCCTGGCCGAGTATGCCAATATTCTGCTAATGAATACACTTTCAGCAATTTTGTTTTTAGGAGCATCCCACATTCCAGCCATTCCAGAGCTAACTGCAATAAACCTAATAATTAAGGCAGCACTACTCTCCATCGTATTCCTATGGGTTCGAGCCTCATACCCCCGATTCCGATATGACCAACTCATGCACTTAGTCTGAAAAAATTTCCTTCCACTGACCCTAGCATTAGTGCTCTGACACATTGCCCTCCCAATCGCATTTGCGGGACTACCTCCACAGCTCTAGTATGCCCCGGGAACTGTGCCTGAATGTCCAAGGACCACTTTGATAGAGTGGCTAATGGGGGTTGAAGTCCCCCCAGTTCCTAGAAAGAAGGGGTTCGAACCCATCCTCAGGAGATCAAAACTCCTGGTGCTTCCTCTACACCACTTTCTACGACAGGGTCAGCTAAATAAGCTTTCGGGCCCATACCCCGAACATGACGGTTAAAATCCCTCCTCTGTCAATGAATCCTTATGTACTTACTGTTCTTCTCTCAAGTCTTGGGCTAGGGACCACCCTGACCTTCGCCAGCTCCCATTGGGTCCTTGCCTGAATAGGTTTGGAGGTCAACACACTAGCAATTTTGCCCCTCATGGCTCAGCACCACCACCCCCGGGCGGTTGAAGCAACCACCAAGTATTTCCTAACCCAAGCCACTGCAGCCGCCATAATTTTATTTGCAAGCACAACAAATGCTTGACTAATTGGGGAATGGGATATTAATAATTTATCTCATCCCCTCGCTGCCACCATAGCTATCGCCGCCTTAGCGCTTAAAATCGGGCTTGCTCCAGTTCACTTCTGACTACCGGAGGTTTTACAAGGACTTGACCTTCTTACAGGGCTTATTCTCTCGACCTGGCAAAAGCTTGCACCATTCGCGCTAATTGTACAACTAGCCCCGACCATTGACCCTGTGCTTCTTACGACATTAGGCCTAGCATCAGCACTGGTGGGCGGCTGAGGTGGTCTAAATCAAACTCAACTCCGAAAGATTTTAGCCTATTCCTCTATTGCTCATATGGGCTGAATAGTTATTGTTTTACAGTATGCCCCTCAACTGACCCTCCTTGCCCTAGGAACATATATTTTCATGACGTCAGCAGCATTCCTTACACTAAAGCTCTCGTCAGCTACGAAAATTAGTACCTTAACAATGGCCTGATCAAAGAGCCCTATTATGGTTACCACCACTGCCTTAGTATTATTATCCCTTGGAGGACTGCCTCCCCTAACAGGATTCATACCTAAATGACTTATTTTACAAGAGCTGGCTAAGCAGGGACTGCCCCTTACGGCAACCATCATGGCCCTTGCTGCCCTATTAAGCTTATACTTTTACCTGCGCCTGTGTTATGCAATAACCCTGACAATGTATCCCAATACAGTCAATTCTATCGCCCCATGACGGACCCGCTCCACCCAACTAGCCCTCCCACTGGCCCTTACGACAACCATTGCACTCGGACTTCTCCCCCTCACTCCGGGCATTCTACTAATAGTGAGCTAGGGGCTTAGGATAACAACCTAGACCAAGAGCCTTCAAAGCTCTAAGCAGGAGTGAAAACCTCCTAGCCCCTGATAAGACTTGCGGGACTTTATCCCACATCTTCTGAATGCAAATCGGACACTTTAATTAAGCTAAAGCCTTTCTAGATGAGAAGGCCTCGATCCTACAAATTCTTAGTTAACAGCTAAGCGCTCAAACCAGCGAGCATTCATCTACTTCTTCCCGCCGTTAGCCGGGTAAGGCGGGAAGAAAGCCCCGGCAGAGGTTAGTCTGCGTCTTAAGATTTGCAATCTTATGTGTTCTTCACCACAGGGCTGTGGTAGGAAGAGGAGTTAAACCTCTGTCTTCGGGGCTACAACCCACCGCCTATGCACTCGGCCATCCTACCTGTGGCAATCACACGCTGATTCTTCTCTACCAACCACAAAGACATTGGCACCCTCTATCTTGTATTTGGTGCCTGAGCCGGAATAGTAGGAACCGCCCTAAGCCTCCTAATTCGAGCCGAATTAAGTCAACCTGGATCACTTCTTGGTGACGATCAAATTTATAATGTTATTGTTACCGCCCACGCCTTCGTTATAATTTTCTTTATAGTAATACCCATCATAATTGGGGGGTTTGGAAACTGACTTGTACCATTAATGATTGGAGCCCCTGATATAGCATTTCCCCGAATAAATAACATAAGCTTCTGACTTCTACCTCCATCATTTCTCTTATTGTTAGCCTCTTCAGGAGTCGAGGCTGGAGCCGGAACAGGATGAACAGTCTATCCCCCGCTTGCGGGTAATCTTGCCCACGCCGGAGCCTCTGTAGACTTAACCATCTTTTCTCTTCACCTGGCAGGTGTTTCATCAATTCTTGGGGCAATTAACTTTATTACCACAACAATTAATATGAAACCCCCAGCCATCTCTCAATATCAAACACCCCTGTTCGTGTGAGCTGTACTTGTAACGGCTGTTCTTCTCCTCTTATCATTACCTGTTCTAGCTGCAGGGATTACTATGCTATTAACAGACCGAAATTTAAATACAACATTCTTTGACCCTGCAGGGGGAGGAGACCCAATCCTTTACCAACACTTGTTTTGATTTTTCGGTCACCCAGAAGTATATATTCTTATTTTACCCGGATTTGGGATCATTTCTCACGTCGTGGCCTATTATGCTGGTAAAAAAGAACCATTTGGATATATGGGTATAGTATGAGCCATAATGGCCATTGGCCTTTTAGGTTTCATTGTGTGGGCCCATCACATGTTTACTGTCGGAATAGACGTAGACACTCGTGCCTACTTCACATCCGCAACCATAATCATTGCAATCCCAACAGGCGTTAAAGTATTTAGCTGACTTGCTACACTCCATGGTGGATCAATTAAATGAGAAACACCTATACTATGGGCCCTGGGGTTTATTTTCTTATTCACGGTGGGCGGGCTAACCGGGATTGTTCTAGCCAATTCATCTCTAGACATTGTATTACATGATACGTACTACGTAGTTGCACACTTCCATTATGTACTATCAATGGGGGCCGTATTTGCTATTATAGCAGGATTTGTCCATTGATTCCCCTTATTTTCCGGATATACCCTTCATAGCACATGAACAAAAATCCATTTTGGGGTAATATTTATTGGTGTTAATTTAACATTCTTCCCCCAACACTTCCTAGGACTAGCCGGGATGCCACGACGGTACTCCGACTACCCAGACGCTTACGCCCTATGAAACACAGTCTCTTCTATTGGGTCTCTCATTTCACTAGTAGCTGTAATCATGTTTCTCTTTATTTTATGAGAAGCTTTCGCTGCTAAACGAGAAGTTATATCCGTAGAATTAACCGCAACAAACGTGGAGTGACTACACGGATGCCCTCCACCCTACCACACATTTGAAGAACCCGCATTCGTTCAAGTACAATCAAATTAATCGAGGAAAGGAGGAATTGAACCCCCATATGATGGTTTCAAGCCAACCGCATAACCACTCTGCCACTTCCTTCTAAGACATTAGTAAAATTAGTAAATTACATCACTTTGTCAAGGTGAAATCGTAGGTTAAACCCCTGCATGTCTTAAGCTACACAGCTTAATGGCACATCCCACACAACTAGGATTCCAAGACGCGGCATCACCCGTTATAGAAGAGCTTCTTCATTTTCATGACCACGCTTTAATGATTGTATTTTTAATTAGCACTTTAGTACTATATATTATTGTTGCAATAGTCTCGACTAAACTTACCAACAAGTATATTTTAGACTCCCAGGAAATCGAAATTGTATGAACTGTCTTACCAGCTGTTATCCTAATTTTGATTGCCCTTCCCTCTCTCCGCATTTTATATCTTATAGACGAGATTAATGACCCCCACCTAACAATTAAAGCCATAGGACACCAGTGGTACTGAAGCTACGAGTATACAGACTATGAAAACCTAGGTTTTGACTCCTACATAATCCCAACCCAAGACCTCAATCCTGGACAATTTCGACTCCTTGAAGCAGACCATCGAATGGTAGTACCAATGGAATCTCCAATTCGTGTACTAGTCTCAGCCGAAGACGTACTACACTCTTGAGCTGTCCCATCTTTAGGTGTAAAAATGGATGCCGTCCCAGGACGACTTAACCAAACCGCTTTCATTGCCTCCCGTCCAGGAGTGTTTTATGGACAATGCTCTGAAATTTGCGGAGCTAATCACAGCTTTATACCTATCGTAGTAGAAGCCGTTCCACTAGAACATTTCGAGAGCTGATCATCCCTAATACTAGAAGACGCCTCACTAGGAAGCTAAACATGGGACAAAGCGTTGGCCTTTTAAGCCAAAGATTGGTGCTTCCCGACCACCTCTAGTGAAATGCCCCAACTTAACCCCGCCCCCTGATTTGCAATTTTAGTATTTTCATGAGTAATTTTCCTCACGATTATTCCCACCAAATTACTAAGTCATATTTCACCAAATGAACCAACCCCAGTAAGCGCCGAAAAGCACAAAACTGAATCCTGAGACTGACCATGGCAATAAGCTTCTTCGATCAATTCGCAAGCCCGTCCTACCTAGGAGTACCTCTAATTGCTATTGCAATTACCCTGCCCTGAGTACTTTACCCCACACCATCCGCGCGATGAATTAATAACCGACTGATTACGATTCAAGGATGATTGATTAACCGATTTACTAGTCAACTTATATTGCCTCTCAATGTAGGAGGACATAAATGGGCCCTCCTACTAGCCTCCTTAATAGTATTTTTAATTACTATTAATATGTTGGGACTCCTTCCATACACCTTCACCCCAACTACCCAACTGTCTTTAAATATGGGATTTGCTGTGCCATTGTGACTCGCCACAGTAATTATTGGTATGCGAAATCAACCAACAGTTGCCCTAGGACATTTATTACCCGAAGGTACACCAATCCCTTTGATTCCAGTATTGATTATTATCGAAACAATTAGTTTATTTATTCGTCCCCTGGCCCTAGGCGTACGGCTCACAGCAAACCTGACTGCAGGTCACCTGCTCATTCAACTAATCGCTACCGCTGTCTTCGTTCTACTACCAATAATGCCAACAGTGGCCATCCTTACTGCTGCTGTCTTATTTCTCTTAACCCTACTAGAAGTGGCAGTAGCAATAATCCAAGCCTATGTATTTGTACTTCTTCTAAGCCTATACCTACAGGAGAACGTTTAATGGCCCACCAAGCGCATGCATATCATATGGTTGATCCAAGCCCATGACCTTTAACCGGCGCAATCGCCGCTCTTCTCTTAACATCCGGATTAGCAATCTGATTTCATTTTCACTCAACTACCCTAATAACTCTAGGACTAATTCTTACTGTTCTTACAATGTATCAATGATGACGTGACATTATTCGAGAGGGGACATTTCAAGGACACCATACACCCCCGGTCCAAAAAGGCCTACGATACGGAATAATCCTATTTATTACATCTGAAGTATTCTTCTTTCTTGGCTTCTTCTGAGCTTTTTACCATTCTAGCCTAGCACCTACTCCTGAACTGGGCGGATGCTGACCCCCCACAGGAATTACCACCCTAGACCCATTTGAAGTGCCACTTCTTAATACAGCTGTACTACTAGCATCCGGAGTTACAGTGACATGGGCGCACCACAGCCTAATAGAGGGAGAACGCAAACAAGCTATTCAATCTTTAACCCTTACAATTATTCTTGGGCTCTACTTTACTGCCCTTCAAGCTATAGAATATTACGAGGCCCCCTTCACAATCGCAGATGGTGTTTACGGGTCAACTTTCTTCGTAGCTACAGGATTCCATGGACTACACGTTATCATTGGCTCAACCTTTCTAGCCGTATGCTTGTTGCGCCAGATCCAATACCACTTCACATCAGAACACCACTTTGGCTTTGAGGCTGCCGCATGATACTGACACTTCGTCGACGTCGTGTGACTATTCCTATACGTATCAATTTACTGATGAGGCTCATAATCTTTCTAGTATTAAAGTTAGTACAAGTGACTTCCAATCATTTAGTCTTGGTTAAACCCCAAGGAAAGATAATGAATTTAGTTATTACCATTCTATTTATTACTATGATCCTATCTTCAATCTTAGCAGTTGTATCCTTTTGACTACCACAGATAACCCCCGATGCAGAAAAGCTATCACCATACGAGTGTGGTTTTGACCCTCTGGGCTCAGCCCGACTACCATTCTCCCTCCGATTCTTCTTAGTAGCAATTTTATTTCTTCTTTTTGATTTAGAAATTGCACTCCTCCTCCCCCTGCCCTGGGGAGATCAACTCCACACCCCCACCGGAACGTTCTTTTGAGCAACAGCAGTTCTAATTTTATTAACACTAGGATTAATTTATGAATGAACCCAGGGGGGCCTAGAATGAGCGGAATAGGGTATTAGTCCAATATAAGACCTCTGATTTCGGCTCAGAAGATTATGGTTTAATTCCATAATTCCCTTATGACACCAGTACACTTTAGCTTCAGCTCAGCCTTCGTATTAGGATTAATAGGCTTGGCATTCCATCGAACCCATCTATTATCTGCCCTGTTATGCCTAGAGGGTATAATATTATCATTATTTATTGCACTAGCCTTATGAGCCTTGCAATTCGAATCAACAGGATTTTCTGCCGCACCCATGTTTTTATTGGCCTTCTCCGCCTGTGAGGCTAGCGCAGGGCTTGCACTTCTAGTTGCCACGGCCCGAACTCACGGAACCGACCGCCTTCAGAACCTCAATTTATTACAATGCTAAAAGTACTTATTCCCACAATTATGCTATTTCCAACAATCTGAATTTCATCCCCTAAATGGCTTTGAACAACCGCAACTGCACACAGCCTATTTATTGCTCTTATTAGCCTAACCTGATTGAAGTGAACATCCGAAACCGGGTGGACAACCCTAAGCATACATTTAGCTACAGATCCACTATCTACCCCCCTTCTAGTATTAACATGTTGGCTTCTACCATTAATAATTTTAGCTAGCCAAAACCATATTAACCCAGAACCCATTAACCGACAACGCCTATACATTTCCCTTCTCGCCTCATTACAGGCCTTTTTAATTATAGCATTTGGTGCAACAGAACTAATTATGTTTTATATTATGTTTGAAGCCACCCTAATTCCAACCCTAATTATTATTACACGATGGGGAAATCAAACAGAACGCCTCAATGCAGGTACCTATTTTCTGTTTTATACTCTAGCCGGATCACTACCATTACTGGTAGCCCTACTACTATTGCAACAGTCAACAGGGACCCTGTCAATAACAATTCTACAATACTCCCAACCCCTTGTCCTTGAGTCCTGAGGACATAAATTCTGATGAGCCGGATGCTTAATTGCTTTCCTTGTAAAAATACCACTTTATGGTGTACACCTTTGACTACCAAAAGCACATGTAGAGGCCCCCGTAGCAGGATCTATGATCCTGGCCGCAGTATTACTGAAGCTAGGGGGGTACGGGATAATACGAATAATGGTCATGCTGGACCCCTTATCCAAAGAGCTGGCTTACCCGTTCATTATCCTGGCTCTCTGAGGTATCATCATAACAGGCTCCATCTGCCTACGACAAACGGATTTAAAGTCACTAATTGCCTATTCATCGGTGAGTCACATGGGCTTAGTGGCAGGAGGAATTCTAATCCAGACCCCCTGGGGGTTTACAGGAGCAATTATTTTAATGATTGCACACGGGTTGGTATCCTCAGCACTATTCTGCCTAGCTAATACAGCTTATGAACGAACTCACAGTCGAACAATAGTTCTTGCTCGAGGCCTACAAATGATTTTTCCATTAACAGCTGTGTGATGATTTGCCGCTAACCTAGCTAACCTGGCGCTCCCCCCTCTCCCTAACCTGATAGGAGAGTTAATAATTATTACATCCCTGTTTAGCTGATCCCCGTGAACCATCGCCCTAACTGGAGTGGGAACCCTAATTACGGCGGGCTATTCATTGTATCTTTTCCTAATATCACAACGAGGCCCAACCCCCAACCACATTGTAGGACTACCTCCTTTCCATACCCGAGAACACTTGCTCATAGTCATACACCTTATTCCAGTAATTCTCCTAATTACAAAGCCGGAACTTATATGAGGCTGATGCTACTAGTAAGTATAGTTTAACTCAAAACACTAGATTGTGGTTCTAGAAATGGGGGTTAAACTCCCCTTACTCACCGAGGGAGGCCCGAGGCAATAAGTACTGCTAATCCTTAAACCCCACGGTTAAACTCCGTGGCTTCCTCGGGCTTTTAAAGGATAACAGCTCATCCGCTGGTCTTAGGAACCAGAAACTCTTGGTGCAAATCCAAGTAGAAGCTATGTACCCAACAACCCTAGTTTTATCATCGTCACTTATTCTAGTAATTACAATTTTAATTTATCCCCTATTAACAACCCTTAATTCAACCACTCAAAGTTCAGAATGAGCGGCCACTCACGTCAAGATAGCTGTTAGTAGCGCATTCCTTGTCAGTTTAATTCCACTAACAATTTTTTTGGATCAAGGAGCTGAGAGTATTGTAACCAACTGACACTGAATAAATACAAACACATTTGATATTAACATCAGCTTTAAGTTTGACCACTATTCGCTCATCTTTACCCCTATTGCCCTATATGTTACTTGATCTATTCTAGAATTCGCTTTATGATATATACACTCCGATCCCTATGTAAACCGATTTTTCAAGTACCTGCTTTTCTTTCTCATTGCCATAATTATTCTAGTAACAGCCAATAATATATTTCAACTTTTTATTGGTTGGGAGGGAGTTGGCATTATATCATTCCTACTAATTGGGTGATGGTACGGACGGGCGGATGCTAACACAGCAGCCCTTCAAGCCGTACTATATAACCGCGTGGGAGATATTGGATTAATTTTAAGCATAGCTTGACTTGCAATGAACCTTAATTCCTGAGAAATTCAACAAGTCTTTCTTCTCTCAAAGGACTTCGACATAACAATTCCCCTAGTTGGCCTCATCCTTGCAGCCACTGGAAAATCGGCCCAATTTGGCCTTCATCCTTGGCTACCCTCCGCCATGGAGGGCCCTACGCCAGTCTCTGCCCTACTCCACTCCAGCACTATAGTCGTTGCTGGTATTTTTCTCCTGATCCGCCTACATCCTTTAATAGAAGACAACCCCTTAGCATTAACCATTTGTCTATGCCTAGGAGCACTAACTACATTATTTACAGCTGCCTGTGCTTTAACCCAAAATGACATCAAAAAAATCGTAGCCTTCTCTACATCCAGTCAGCTAGGACTTATAATAGTTACAATTGGTCTTAATCAACCCCAGCTAGCCTTCCTACACATTTGTACCCACGCGTTCTTCAAAGCTATACTATTTTTGTGCTCGGGTTCAATTATTCATAGCCTAAATGATGAGCAAGACATCCGAAAAATAGGAGGCCTACACAACCTAATACCCTTTACCTCCTCATGCCTCACCATCGGTAGTCTGGCCCTCACAGGAACCCCCTTCCTAGCAGGCTTCTTCTCAAAAGATGCTATCATTGAGGCCCTTAACACCTCACACTTAAACGCCTGAGCCCTAATCCTTACGCTGATTGCCACATCCTTCACCGCGGTCTACAGTTTCCGAGTAGTCTTTTTCGTCACTATAGGATCTCCTCGATTTCTCTCGTTATCTCCAATTAATGAAAATAACCCATTAGTAATTAATCCTATTAAACGACTTGCCTGAGGAAGCATTATTGCAGGATCCATTATTACATTAAATTTCTTGCCTATAAAAACCCAGGTCATAACCATACCTCTAGCACTAAAATTAGCTGCCCTTGCAGTAACAATCATCGGCCTACTGGTAGCCATTGAACTAAGCACCCTAACTAACAAGCAATTTAAAATTACACCCACAATTCCCCTCCACCACTTCTCAAACATACTAGGCTATTTTCCTACAACAGTTCACCGTATGGCACCTAAACTCAATTTAGTTTTAGGACAAACAATCGCCACCCAGCTCGTGGACCAAGCATGATTTGAAGCTATCGGACCCAAAAGCCTTGCATCCACCCAAGTCAAGATGGCTAAAAATATTAGTGACTCCCAACGAGGAATAATTAAAACATATTTAACAATTTTCCTCTTGACCACAACCCTTGCGATCCTTTTCACCTCCATTTAAACCGCACGAAGAGCCCCTCGGCTGAGCCCACGAGTTAATTCTAACACAACAAACAGAGTTAAGAGTAGAACCCACGCACAAATAACTAGTATTCCCGCCCCAGACGAGTATATTACAGCCACCCCGCTAGTATCACCCCGCAGTATTGAGAACTCTTTTATATTGTCAATTACTAACCAAGACCCCTCATACCACGTCTCTCAAAACATACCACCTATCAGGCTCACGCCTAGCACATAAATCAAAACATACCCAATTACAGAACGATCTCCTCAGGCCTCCGGGAAGGGTTCGGCAGCTAAAGCCGCTGAATAAGCAAACACCACCAACATCCCCCCAAGATAAATTAAGAAAAGGACAAGAGATAAGAAAGATCCCCCGTGCCCTGCAAGAACACCACATCCCACCCCTGCTGCAACCACCAAACCAAAAGCAGCAAAATAAGGTGCAGGATTGGAAGCTACCGCAACCAGGCCAACAACTAAAGCCAATAGTAGTAAAGATACAAGATAAGTCATAATTCTTACTCGGGTTCTAACCGAGACCAGTGACTTGAAGAACCACCGTTGTCATTCAACTATAAGAACCTTAATGGCAAGCCTACGCAAGACGCATCCCCTAATCAAAATTGCAAACGACGCATTAGTTGACTTACCCACACCCTCTAACATCTCGGTATGATGAAATTTTGGATCCCTACTGGGCCTTTGTCTCATTACCCAAATCCTAACAGGACTATTCCTGGCAATACACTATACCTCTGACATCTCCACCGCCTTCTCTTCTGTCGCCCATATCTGCCGGGACGTAAGTTACGGGTGATTAATCCGTAGTGTACATGCCAATGGAGCATCATTCTTCTTTATTTGCATTTATATACATATTGCCCGAGGACTATATTACGGATCATACCTTTATAAAGAAACCTGAAACATTGGTGTTGTTCTCCTTTTGTTAGTAATAATAACTGCTTTCGTTGGATACGTACTCCCATGAGGACAAATATCATTCTGAGGTGCTACAGTAATTACTAACCTTTTATCCGCAGTCCCTTACGTAGGAAATGAGCTTGTTCAATGAATCTGAGGTGGGTTCTCAGTAGATAACGCAACCCTAACACGGTTCTTTGCCTTCCACTTCCTACTACCCTTTGTAGTCGCCGCGGCAACTATCATTCACCTCCTTTTCCTACACGAGACAGGATCCAATAATCCAGCAGGGATCAACTCAGACGCAGACAAAATCTCCTTCCACCCTTACTTTTCATACAAAGATCTTCTAGGTTTCGCAGCTATACTTTTAGCCCTTACCTCCCTTGCGCTGTTTTCACCCAACCTCTTAGGGGATCCAGACAATTTTACCCCCGCAAACCCCCTAGTGACCCCTCCCCACATTAAGCCAGAGTGGTATTTTCTATTTGCCTACGCCATTCTTCGATCCATCCCTAACAAACTAGGAGGTGTTCTAGCATTATTGTCCTCTATTCTTGTACTAATAGTAGTACCCATCCTGCACACCTCCAAGCAACGAGGACTAACATTTCGCCCAGCTACCCAATTCCTATTCTGAACCTTGGTTGCTGACATGGCCATCCTGACATGAATTGGGGGAATACCAGTAGAACATCCCTTTATTGTCATCGGACAAGTTGCGTCCGCCCTATACTTTGCCCTATTCCTAATCTTAGCCCCACTAGCCGGATGATTGGAAAATAAGGCACTAGAATGAGCTTGCCCTAGTAGCTTAGCCTAAAAGCGTCGGTCTTGTAAACCGAAGATCGGAAGTTAGAATCCTCCCTAGAGCCCAGAAAAGGGAGATTTTAACTCCCACCCCTGGCTCCCAAAGCCAGAATTCTAAAACTAAACTATTTTCTGTCCATGCGCTGCCCCACGTCACGGCGGGCTGCCGGTATGGTTTAGTACATAATATGCATAATATTACATTAATGTACTAGTACATTAATGTATAATCACCAACTATCTATATGGACCATAAAGCAAGTACTAAATTCTAGGGTATACATAAGCATATAATTTGAAACTCAGGATAAAATCCAACGAAACTGGAACGGCGAATAACTAGCATATTGTCCATTTAAGATTCTCCCTCGCAGAGATCAACTAAGATTTTCAGAGAGATAATTAATGTAGTAAGAAACCACCAACCAGTATAAATAATTGCATAATATTAATGATAGGTCAGGGACAATGATTGTGGGGGTTGCACATGGTGAACTATTACTGGCATCTGGTTCCTATTTCAGGTACATAACTGTAGAACTCCACCCTCGGATAATTATACTGGCATCTGATTAATGGTGGAGTACATATGTCTCGTTACCCACCTAGCCGGGCATTCTCTTATATGCATAACGTTCTCTTTTTTTGGTTTCCTTTCATCTTGCATTTCAGAGTGCAGGCTCAAAACAATCCCAAGGTAGTTCATTTAGACCTGGTCTAAGTAATATAGGTTAATTATTAAAAGTCATAACTTAAGAATTACATAACTTTAATTCAAGTGCATAAGCTATCCATTACTTGATCCAATATTACGGTTATGCCCCCCTTTTGGTTTCTGCGCGACAAACCCCCTTACCCCCTACGCCCAGCGAATCCTGTTATTCTTGTCAAACCCCAAAAGCAAGAAAGACCCGACGAACGTATCAAGTCAACGAGTTGTAGTAAGTGTTGACTATGCCCACCACGTATTATATATATAACATATATAAATTTATTTCCTTAATTAAAAATATCCATTAGCTCAAAACCCACGACTAAAAATTCCAAAAATATGCCGGAATACTAATATTTCTGAGCTTAAATACAT